GGATAAATCAAAAAGGGAAGGTTTTTTTTAGGAAAAGGGTTAAGGAAAAGAGGACTGGAGATGCAAGTAGAATAAAAAAAAAGCTGTTCGTTAATCCAGGAACATTTTCATATATTTTGTATCATTTTGGCGGCATGGCCGAGTGGTAAGGCGGGGGACTGCAAATCCTTTTTCCCCAGTTCAAATCCGGGTGTCGCCTAATCAACAAAAGACTCAAAATATCTTCTTCTGTTATCTGTTAAGTTAATATAACTCGCCGAATTATTGCCTATCAGAATATCAGAAAGGGGCTGTTCATTCTTGTTTGCTTCTAAGCATAAGCATCTTAGCTGGGTGGGGTTTGTATAGTTTTGTATAGTATAAATAAAAGATTCTAAACCCTTGGGATTCAAATAAATATGCTATTTTTTAGTAATAGCAGAGGGATTACCAAGACTTCGGTTGACTACTTACTAATTATTTATTAATGTCGTGTACAATGACTGGATCTTGAGCTAGATTGGAGAGTTTGATTTGATAGGAAATCTAATTGGATGGAATTAATAGTTGTGGTAAAGGGGCCGAAGACAACGAACGACGGACTCGCGCGAATCTTGGTCGGGATATTGATTGAATAGTTTCTTTTTATATTTATAGAAGAAAGGAAGGGGAAAAAGAATTTCTTTTCGGTAACCCTTAATCAAGAATCAAGAATATACTGTCTCCCTACTATGAGATAATCGTCGAGAAAGATAGGGTTAGATCAAAAGGGGAATTTGTGGTATGGAATAGATAATGGTTTTTATTTTTATGCTTTTTACTTAGAAAGATCAACAAAAACGGAATAGGCCTTATGATTACTTTACTACATATTCCATTAAAAATAATCCCTTAAGATATTACTACGTATTTTGCTTGTTTCCCAATTAGAAGTAATACATATAAGAATTTCTTATGAGTTGATTTATTGGAGTGCTTTATCCCTAGTGTTAGGACGGAATCCCCTTTTGACTCTGCGCCATGGATTCCACTATTATTAGTGAGGAAAAATGGGATAATTCCTTCATATTTATAGAGATAGGGGACATAATTCACATGGATATAGTCAGTCTTGCTTGGGCTGCTTTAATGGTAGTCTTTACATTTTCCCTTTCACTCGTAGTATGGGGAAGAAGCGGCCTCTAGAGGTACTACTAATTGTCGATCTAACTGTATCAATTTTTTGATAGTCAGAACATAAAGAACAAATAGATGTAGCAAATAAGAAGAATGGGTCTCTAGGTCAATTCCATATGTGGAATTGATATCCACATATATCAAGATAATATTGTAGATTGATCTACATCAATGTAAACCTCTGTTTTGATACTAGAGTACAACTTTGTAGATTGTACAACTTTAATACACTACAATAACACTAATAACTAGATAGTATGGTAGAAAGAAATAGATGATTCTTTCTTACCATACTATCGGAATACTTCCAATTATAGTCCGTTCATTTAGATGGGAATCCTTTTCATTTCGTCAATTTAAGAACTCGGAACCCAAGTTTTATTCAAAATAACTAATTATTTTGACTAACTGTTTTTACATAAATGATAAGTAGAAAAGCAGTAGGAACTAGAATGAATAGTGCAGTAGCAATAAATGCAAGAATATTAACTTCCATAATCTCATCGTTTTTTTTACTTCACAATAACTCGGGATTTGGTCCCATAGAGAGGATAAATCTTTTGCCTTTATTTAAAATTTAAATTCAATAAAAAAGATCTCGCTCGATTATCTTGAATCCGATCAATATCATGAATAACAATATCGGAACTATCAAATCAATTCGTTGTCGAGAATTGAATAGTATAACATAGGAAGTTCTTTTATCCATACCGAACCCAAACTTTGATTTCTGACCCCATCCAAAATTCCTTTATTTCTCATCCATTTCCTTTCTTTTTTTCTCTAACCTACTTTACGTCTTCCTTTCTTGTACAATTATTATCTAATGAAGTATCATCAGATTGCCCTTTCACTTCTATCAGTTACATAGTTACAAACCCAAACAAAGAATAAAAATAAAATAAGGATCACCCCTTGCTTTGGGAATGAAAGCCCCCAGCCCCTTTCATAAAAAAGGAGAGATTCATTGATGCATTTATTGGATCCGTCGGGACTGACGGGGCTCGAACCCGCAGCTTCCGCCTTGACAGGGCGGTGCTCTGACCAATTGAACTACAATCCCAGGGAAATAAGGGATCTAGCAGAAATTTTGATTCTTTTTTATCTCCGTATCAGGTATTTCTGAAAGACAAGGGGGTTATACCACCTCTTGGTAAATTGACGAATTTTTGGGCCGAGCTGGATTTGAACCAGCGTAGACATATTGCCAACGAATTTACAGTCCGTCCCCATTAACCGCTCGGGCATCGACCCAGGAAGAATCTTTTTTAGACTTTTTGGTAATCCATGATCAACTTCCTTTCGTAGTACCACCCTACCCCCAGGGGAAGTCGAATCCCCGCTG